AATCGTATCGATTCTTATCAAAGAAAGACAGGATTAACCGAGGCTGTTCAAACAGGCATAGGGCAATTAAACGGTATTACCGTAGCAATTGGGGTTATGGATTTTCAGTTTATGGGGGGTAGTATGGGATCCGTAGTCGGTGAGAAAATTACCCGTTTGATTGAATACGCTACTAAAGAATTTCTACCTCTTATTATAGTGTGTGCTTCCGGAGGAGCACGCATGCAAGAAGGAAGTTTGAGCTTGATGCAAATGGCTAAAATATCTTCTGCTTTATATGATTATCAATCAAATAAAAAGTTATTCTATGTACCAATCCTTACATCTCCTACTACTGGTGGGGTGACAGCTAGTTTTGGTATGTTGGGGGATATTATTATTGCCGAACCCAATGCCTACATTGCCTTTGCGGGTAAAAGAGTAATTGAACAAACATTGAATAAAACAGTACCCGAAGGTTCACAAGCGGCTGAGTATTTATTCCAGAAGGGCTTATTCGATCTAATCGTACCACGTAATCCTTTAAAAAGCGTTCTGAGTGAGTTATTTGAACTCCACACTTTCTTTCCTTTGAATCAAAATTAGAACATTAAGTTCAATTATTTTGAGCAAACAAGTAATTAGTATATCGGAATCCAAGTCAAAATTAGACGAATGGGGTTTTCTTTGTTGACATAAGATCTAATTGTATCAAAGAAGCAAAAGTCACAGAAAATAGAAAATCCGCCCCTTTTTCTATATTCCTGATTATTGATTATTGATCAAGGTCTCTATCAACAAGATAAAAGAGGAAATTCTTATTTTCGTGAATTAGGCAAATAAAAAAATATCTTCTTCTCGTCATATATAATTAAAATATAGAAAATATAGAATTTTTTATCTTTCTATTACGATAATCCTATTTTGACTAAGAATCCCTGCTGGATGGGATTCTAACAAACCCTTCAATATTCAATATAAATAGAATCTAAATAAATAGAATCTAATTCATTTTTAAGAGAGTTTTTGCTTAGTAAATGAAATTCGAAGACAAGAGCAAAAAAATGAAGAAAAAAATATCTCATCCATATCCTTTCAAATCTTTCATATAGAAAGATGAAAAACTACATTCTATAACTCACTTAGCTAGATACTTATATCTATATTTATTAATATTAGATTAGATAGATTAGATAATAAGTAATAATAATTCCAATTTAATAATAATTCCAATTTAGAATTTTCAAATTCTAATAAGATATCTTTATATCTTCTTTATATTATAAAATAAAATTTTATAAAATAATAAGATATTTTTATTTATTTAGAATTATCAATATCAAATTATAATAAGATATCTTTATACTTTATATATAATAAGATATCTTTATATTATAAAATATAAAATCTAAATAATAATAACAGGTACAAATAGTAAATCGAGGTACCCATTCTATGACAAATCTTACCTTTCCCTCTGTTTTGGTCCCTTTAGTAGGCCTAGTATTTCCGGCAATCGCAATAGCTTCTTTATTTCTTCATATTCAAAAAAACAAAATTGTTTAGAGGCGAGGGCACAAAATCTCATCTATTTTGTTTTTTCAAAACTAACGCTTGTATCATAACACGGATATCCATTTAGCAAAATTTTGTATATTTGGTATATTGGTATATTTGGTATAAGCGGCTTCCGCCGAAAATCTCCCAAAAATGCTATATTCTAGCTATTTTCAAATAGACCCAACTCGGCGGATGGCTGAACTGTAAAGTTGGTCTATCTATATACATGTGGCTATCTTTAGTGAGATCATACGAAGGGTATGTTATTAGTTTAGATCTAACCAATTTAATGAATTACTCCTAAAGGTTCACATCAACCTAGTGCTAGTTGATGCGAGTTACTTCGGAAACAAACGGACTAAAGTCAAATTCATTTGGGGTATTCTCTCAATTCCAAAAAAAGCAACTGGATCAAGTATGAGTTGTCGATCAGAACATATATGGATAGAACCTATAACGGGGGCTCGAAAAACAAGTAATTTCTGCTGGGCTGTTATCCTTTTTTTAGGTTCATTAGGATTCTTGTTGGTTGGAACCTCGAGTTATCTTGGTAGAAATTTGATATCTTTATTTCCGTCTCAGGAAATAGTTTTTTTTCCACAAGGAATTGTGATGTCTTTCTATGGGATCGCGGGTCTTTTTATTAGCTCCTATTTGTGGTGCACAATTTCGTGGAATGTAGGTAGTGGTTATGATCGATTTGATAGAAAAGATGGAATAGTGTGTATCTTTCGTTGGGGATTTCCTGGAAAAAATCGTCGGGTCTTCCTCCGATTTCTTATAAAAGATATTCAGTCCGTCAGAATAGAAGTTAAAGAGGGTATTTTTGCTCGTCGTGTCCTTTATATGGATATCAGAGGCCAGGGAGCCATTCCATTGACTCGTACTGATGAGAATTTTACTCCACGGGAAATGGAACAAAAAGCTGCTGAATTGGCCTATTTCTTGCGTGTACCAATTGAAGTTTTTTAATAAATGAAGCCGAGAAATGAATGCTTTCTCAGCAGGAGAGCAAAAAACGCAAGAATCCTCTTTTTCTATACCATAACTTATAACTTAATTGAGGTTTCTTCAAAACATTCATTCGAGTCAAAGCAGACATATATGGAATAAGTATAAAAAAACTCTTTTGGGGATCTTTTATATGTATCGAAATATACACAACCCAATTCAAAAAGAAACAAATCCAATATCTCATAATCAACCATTTTGAAATAAGGAAATTCCCTCCCTTTTTAATTGTTGTAATTGAGACTTCAGATAGATCATATCTTGTAATTTTTTGAAGCTTCTTTTTATATTTTTTGTGCTCCTTAATGACCAAAAAATTGGATCTCTTATAATAAGAATAAAAAATAACTAGCAAATTTCTGTCGTTTTTTGCCACTCAATTTTCACAATTACATAGAGTCGACGAATTAGATGGGTTCATTAACAATTCACAGACGAAAAAATGGAAAAAAAGAAAGCATTCACTCCTCTTTTATATCTTGCATCTATAGTATTTTTGCCCTGGTGGATTTCTCTCTCATTTCAAAAAAGTATGGAATCTTGGGTTACTTATTGGTGGAATACTAGGCAATCCGAAATTTTTTTGAATGATATTGAAGAAAAGAGTATTCTAGAAAAATTCAGAGAATTGGAGGAACTCCTCTTCTTAGAGGAAATGATCAAGGAATACTCGGAGACACATCTACAAAACCTTCGTATAGGAATTCACAAAGAAACAATCCAATTAATCAAGATACACAACGAGGGTCGTATTCATACAATTTTGCACTTCTCGACAAATATAATCTGTTTCATTATTCTAAGCGTTTATTCTATTTTGGGTAATAAAGAACTTGTTATTCTTAACTCTTGGGTTCAGGAATTCCTATATAACTTAAGTGACACAATAAAAGCTTTTTCTCTTCTTTTATTAACTGATTTATGTATCGGATTTCATTCGCCCCATGGTTGGGAACTGCTGATTGGCTTTGTCTACAAGGATTTTGGATTTGTTCATAATGAGCAAATTATATCTGGCCTTGTTTCCACTTTTCCAGTCATTCTAGATACAATTTTAAAATATTGGATTTTCCGTTATTTAAATCGCGTATCTCCGTCACTTGTAGTGATTTATCATTCAATGAATGACTGAAAAATTATCTACCTAATCCAATTAGAATGTTTCTTACTTTGCAGTTGTACATAAGCAAAGCATTGAAAATCGCTTTAGATTTCTACCCATCCCGGGGATTCATCCTATATTCCTATATATTAATCCAGTCAATTTATTCCAGTAAATAACAGAATCGTGGATAGGAAACTCCATTAGTAACCTACCCCAATTTATTGTAGAAATTTTCGGGATCAATGGTTGGACCATGCAAACTAGAAATACTTTTTCTTGGATAAAGGAACAGATTACTCGATCTATTTCCATATCGCTAATGATATATATAATAACTCGTACATCCATTTCAAATGCATATCCCATTTTTGCACAGCAGGGTTATGAAAATCCACGAGAAGCGACTGGACGTATTGTATGCGCCAATTGCCATTTAGCTAATAAACCAGTGGATATTGAGGTACCGCAAACGGTACTTCCCGATACTGTATTTGAAGCAGTTGTTCGAATTCCTTATGATATGCAAGTGAAACAAGTTCTTGCTAGTGGTAAAAAAGGGGGTTTGAATGTGGGGGCGGTTCTTATTTTACCAGAGGGTTTTGAATTAGCGCCCCCCGATCGTATTTCCCCCGAGATAAAAGAAAAGATGGGCAATCTGTCTTTTCAGAGCTATCGCCCCAACCAAAAAAATATTCTTGTCATAGGCCCTGTTCCTGGTCAGAAATATAGTGAAATCACCTTTCCTATTCTTTCCCCCGACCCCGCTACTAAGAAAGACATTCACTTCTTAAAATATCCTATATACGTAGGCGGAAACAGAGGAAGGGGCCAAATTTATCCTGACGGGAGCAAGAGTAACAATACAGTTTATAATGCTACAGCATCAGGTATAGTAAGCAAAATCCTACGAAAAGAAAAGGGGGGATACGAAATAACCATAGCGGAGGATGGACGTCAAGTGGTTGATATTATCCCTCCGGGGCCAGAAATTCTTGTTTCAGAAGGTGAATCTATCAAATTGGATCAACCATTGACAAGTAATCCTAATGTGGGCGGATTTGGTCAGGGAGATGCAGAAATAGTACTTCAAGATCCATTACGTGTACAAGGCCTTTTGTTCTTCTTCGCATCTGTTATTTTGGCACAAGTATTTTTGGTTCTTAAAAAGAAACAGTTCGAGAAGGTTCAATTGTCCGAAATGAATTTCTAGACTCGCGGATTAATCGACATCAAGTTTGTAAAAAGAACCAAATTATTTTTAGTAATTATGATTATCTATAACTATGATAAAAAATGAAATTCTAAAAAGCCTTTCATTTATACTCTTTTTCTACGAGATACCGGG